AGTAATGCTATGAATGACCCAGTATCGAATACTAGTAATAATATCAGCAAAAGAACGTTCTCCTGTGCTTCCAGACATGTCAAGCTCCACATATTCTTGTTGCGATCGTCAATATTGTACCGAGGGTGTCTTTAGAGTATACCAAATCAGTATAACTATCCTTCTTCTGACACAGCAATGAAATTTCATTCAGTATCGAAATGAAGTGCTAGAGAATTTATTTCTTCCTTTTTTGTCAATGTATAACCTTGTGTCATTAGAAAATTCCTTTGATTTTTGATTCCGGTAGTATAGGATTTCTTGGCTTCGGAATCGAAACTAAAGATCAGGTAAAATGTGAATCGGATCAGTTAGGTTCTAATAATTCATGAAGGAGATTCTAATATTTACACAATTCAATTAGATGGGAAATCCATCAATTTACTTTATCGCGATTGTATTCGTGACTGTAGAAGGGGTTTGTTTCGACTCTTGTTTTGTTTATTTGAAAGAATTGGTTAGTTGTCCGGTAAAGGTAAGAGTAGTCGATAGTATTCGATGAACGAACTAAAGAAAGAAAAAAACGAATAAAATAATTGTACCAATCAATATTCGGGATGCGCACATTGTTGTATTAGATCTAAAGGTTCTTTCTTGACCTAAGCACAAGGATGGTCTTTATAATATAGAAAGACAAAACGTAGAATCTAGATAGAATCTAATAGAAAGTACTAGTCTTAGAATCTAGTTGGACTAAAATATAGTAGGTGAATGAATGAACCTACTAGGGAAGCAACTGAGTTAAAATGAAAGTCAAAGATATTATGTTCTAACTAAAATTTTAAATGGATTCAATAAAAAAATAAAAAAATTTTCTCATTTTATTACATAATGATTCAAAGCGAGTTTTATTTTTCAATGAAGTTACACAACACAGTTATTCTTATTTTAATATTTGTTTACTCATGAGTTGCCCAACAACTCTCTTGATTCGGACTTAGGGGATGGGTAGCTGTCACAGATGATGAATCCATAATGATTGACAAATTAAAAACTTTCATTCTTTCATAAAAATTATTGATATTTGTGCTTATCCTCATATCTTTGCTTTCAAAAATGTAAACTTAGGTAAGTGCTTTCTAAACATAAACATATGTATAAATAAAATATAAAAAGAACATATTTCAATTAGCCCCTTTATGCCTACTATAACTAGTTATTTCGGTTTTCTACTAGTGGCTTCAACTATAACCTCAGCTTTATTTATTGGTCTAAGCAAGATACGACTTATTTAAAATAAAAATAAATTGAATAAAAAATTTTGAAAAAGAAAAATTTCTGGTTGGATTCCATATATTCTATAGTTCCTTACCGTGTCAATTGCCAATTATTAGTCGTTGAGATTTATGGGCAATTCGGATTAATATTTAGGGATAGATATTACCTATCTTTATTTCCCTTTCCAAACAAATTGAAATGATTGAAGTTTTTCTATTTGGAATCGTATTAGGTTTAATTCCGATTACTTTGGCTGGATTATTCGTAACTGCATATTTACAATACAGGCGTGGTGATCAGTCGGACCTTTGATTAATTAAATGAAAACTTCATTTTTTTTTTCTTATTAGTAGTTAGTGACCTCCTCCTTAATCCACAGGAGGTCAAATTTTCATTACTGTTAAAGTTAGCGACCTTATTTCAGTGGAATTTAACCTAACAAGAACGGAATCACGCTCTGTAGGATTTGAACCTACGACATCGGGTTTTGGAGACCCACGTTCTACCGAACTGAACTAAGAGCGCTTTCTTATCACAAAAAATAGAGAAGACTTTTTTAATTATTTTTGTAAATTGATTCCTCCTTACTGCTCAGAGGAGAAGTAATAGGTAGGGATGACAGGATTTGAACCCGTGACATTTTGTACCCAAAACAAATGCGCTACCAAGCTGCGCTACATCCCTTTACAATGGGTCTAATCATTGTATATAATCCCGGTCTTCTTTTCCATAGTGGTATTTCTTCCATTGATATACACAATTTTGATTTTAATTTCTTCTTTAGTGGGCTCATATCGTATAAGATATTGTATAACATATAATAAAAGACTTATATACTATACTATGACGCGCATATGATAAAAAGAAAAAGAAGGAGGGTTTTCAATGCGAGATCTAAAAACATATCTTTCCGTGGCACCAGTACTAAGTACTCTATGGTTCGGTTCTTTAGCAGGTTTATTGATAGAGATCAATCGTTTATTCCCGGATGCGTTAACATTCCCTTTTTTTTCGTTTTAGTTATTGATACGGGAAGAGGATTAGAGATCCAATCAAATATCTGTAAGTAATCTATATATTATATATTTTTGAATATATATATTTTTGAATTAGAATAAGGTACGGAAGGAGAGAGAAAGAATAAAAGTCTATTCAATCTCAGTGAAAATTCAGGCTCAAATTAATAATAGAGTGAGAACGAGAATGGAAATGTGCGCCTAGGACAACAGTATCATACAAGCAAGATAGTTAAATAAGATACTGTACTGCAATTAGAAATATAAGTTCGAAATAATTGTATTACTTATTATTTTATTTACTATTCTCTTGATTGCAACGAAATCTTTCCTAATTCGATTTCGAGTTAGCAACTTCTATTTTTTATTTGTTCCTTTCTTATTCGCTTCAGATCAAAAAAATGGAAGAGTTGAGCGAAGAAAAAACCAAAGGGGGTTCATGGCCAAGAATAAAGATGTCCGAGTAACCGTTATTTTGGAATGTACCAGTTGTGTCCGAAATGGTGTTAATAAAGAATCAACGGGCATTTCAAGATATATTTCCCAAAAGAATAGACGCAATACGTCTAGTCGACTGGAATTAAAAAAATTCTGTCCCTATTGTTACAAACATACAGTTCATGGGGAGATAAAGAAATAGATCGAATGCAGGTCTGTCTGTCACCCTTCCAAGGAAGAGTAAAAATGACATATTATAATTATATATAATATTTAAATATAACTTAAAGAAAATCCTATTTCAGTCAGATCTTAAAAATGAATTAGAATTAAGAAATAGGATTTTCACGGATAAGGAACAAACAAACCATGGATAAATCCAAGCGACCTTTTCTTAAATCCAAGCGATCTTCTCGTAGGCGTTTGCCCCCGATTGGAGCGGGGGATCGAATTGATTATAGAAATATGAGTTTAATTAGTCGGTTTATTAGTGAACAAGGAAAAATATTATCTAGACGAGTGAATAGATTGACCTTGAAACAACAACGATTAATTACTATTGCTATAAAACAAGCTCGTATTTTATCTTTGTTACCTTTTCTTAATAACGAGAAACAGTTTGAAAGAACCGAGTCGACTGCTAGAACTACTGGTTTTAGAATCAGAAATAAATAGGCTTACTCTTCAATCGAATCAAAATTCCAATATGAACTCGAACTCAAACGCAGATGGATTTTTTGAACAAAAAATAAAAAAATATAGATTTGATTGTCATGTTGTAATAAAAAAAAGATTTATTCTTCCCCAATTCTTTGATTCTTTTTTTTTTATTGTTTGAGCGCGTTCACTCATTTTGACGACTTTGTCATATTCTTAATTTTTTATCATACTAATTTATACTATATCTTCCCGGAGTTCATTCTCCGGGGAACGTCATTTTAGTTTTTCCGATGGATTCCTTACAATCCTCTTCTTTTATGATCTCATTGGAAATCATATAAAGACAATTCCTATTTAATATAGCTATTTGTGCAAGTATTTTACGATTAAGAAGCAATTGACTCTTGTACAGATCATTTATTAATCCACTATAACTATTGGATACCCCTTTTCCGCGAATTACTGCATTTATCCTAGTGATCCACAAACGACGAAAATCCCTCTTTTGCCTATCTCTATCCCGATGAGCAGAAACCAAAGCTCTTATTTTCTGTTGAGTAATAGTTCGAGTAAGTCTTGAATGAGCCCCCCAAAAGCTTGATGTAAATAAACTAATTTTTGTTCGACGTTTACGAGCTACATATCCTCGTCTAATTCTGGTCATTGAATAAATGAAACTTTGATGAATAACTAATTGATTTCCGTTCTTTCAGTTATTCTTTTCCTCTTTACTGGTCGATTAATAACAAAACGTATTCTTCCAATGTATAAAATAAAAATTCCAATGGCTTTTGCTACTATAACCTCCCCGACCACGATTTTTTTTAGGCATTTCACCGCTAAATAATAAATGGATACTACATATCAAAAACAAAACATAAAAACATAGTAAAAATGAAATATAAATGGATAAAGAAATAGTGGTTTCGTCGTTTCTATGGTTACTTCTTAAACGGTGAGGCCCTTTCTATACACCGGAACCCCTTCCTTCATATAATCAATATTATTGGTAACTTGTACAGTTAACATCCTTTGGCTCTCCCCATGAATTATTTAGTAATAGGTCTTTCACAATGAGATCTAACCCATACAGTAACGGTATTTAATTATGAAAGTTAGCTAGGTAGCTGACCCTGTTAGTCCGTTCTTGCAAGAGTGGGAACATCATTTTTATAGATTTCCCCCGCTTAATGGATAACCATTTCTTACCAAAGGGGAATTGCTTCTCATCTTAAATTTAGGTGATTGGATTTGCACCAATGGAAACCATAAATTGAATACACAGGGATATAAGATATAATATAATGGATCTTTTTGATTTGTAGTTTGTAGATAGTGAGTGGAATTCCTCGATTGTATCCTATTCTATCTGGTACTGATCATTGATACTGGAAACATTTTTTCGTTTTTGTGTCCCAGCTCATGATCTGAACGCGTCGCACATACACCCTCGTACATGTTCCTCGGCGCTGAGGACATCCCCGAAGAGCGGGGGATTTCGTGACATTTATTATTGGCTGTCGTGTTTTTCTAATAAGTTGTTTAATGGTTGGCATGCTGAATCATATACATACATAGGCTGGTTTAGATCGATCCTAACCGGATGATTATGTGATTATGAATTGCTTCTATTTATTCTATTAATCTATTTATTCTATTAAATAAACCTAAATAAACCCGCTACGAATATAAAATATAAAGAAAATCTCAAAAATGGCACGGATTTCGTGGAAATCCGTGCCATTTTCATTGAACCGCTTTCATTGAACCGCTACAAGATCAACAATTCCATGAGCTTGGGCTTCTGTTGCTGACATAAAAACATCTCTTTCCAGATCTTCGGATACAACCCATAAGGGTTTGCCCGTTCTTTGTACATAAACCCTTGTGATGGTTTCCCGCAGTTTCAGTAGTTCTTCCGCTTCCAAGATAAATTCTCCCGTTTGTGCCTCATAAAAAGAGCTAGCGGGTTGATGGATCATTACCCTGATGATAAATAAAGGGTTTCTCTATCTTGCATGATGGTGAGGTGCAAACAAAAAAAAAAGAATTGAAGAACCGTACGGGCATTTTTTGTGCAGTGCATACGGCTCTATAATGGAATTTACTTTTACCTTTCCGCCAATAAAGAGAAAATATAGGATCTATCAGACGCAGATCGGCAAATGATCCAATTTACCACCCTTCCTTTCGGGGGAGTTAAAAAATACTATGATGGTTCCGTTGCTTTATATATTTATTTTGTCTGTGATTCAGCAATCCCAAAGTTTATTTTTGAGCTAAGGAAAAACAAATCTTTTCATTTTCGTACTATTTCATAACATCCATATTTGTTAAAATCCTTCCGGTGTGAAAACAAAAAAAGGTTTGTGACGCTTAAATGGACTCCCGATAGATAAGATAAAATTGGAATACCTTATTATATTATCTCATATTATCTCATACTACTCTTTCGATACATAATCTAATATCTAATGTTTTGAAAAAAAAAAAAGAGTTTTTTCATATCGAATTCGAAGTGCCATGCTATTATTACTTAATATTCCTGCTAAGGCATAGTCTTTTTTCTTTCAAATAAAAAGCTCAATGGCGCTAAGCGTGAGGGAATGCTAGACGTTTGGTAATTTCTCCTCCGACCAGGATAAAGGATCCCATTGAAGCGGCCAATCCCATGCATATTGTATGTACATCTGGTCGTACAAATTGCATGGTATCATAAATAGCTACTCCGGGTATTACCCATCCTCCGGGAGAGTTTATAAACAAATAGAGATCTTTGGTATCATCCTCTATACTAAGATACACCATAAGACCAATAAGTTGATTGGAGATCTCACTATCAACCCCTTGGCCTAAAAAAAGCAATCTTTCTCGATAAAGTCTGTTGATTAGGATAAAATACTATCCCTTAGGAACCGTACATGCACCTTTTGAGGCATACGGTTCAAAAAAATAGCGAAAAAAAAATCAATGTATAAGATTCCAGCCCCCTTATTTTGGCATAGAAGTAACCTTTATTTTCTTCCATAAAGAAAAGATAAGTTTTCGCTCGTTTCCCTATAACCTATAATTATAATAATAAATTCACTAAACTTATAAACTTATCGAACAAACTTCTCATTGATGTATTGTTTCATCGAGTCCAATCCAAATTACGATGTCATTTTCTTGTTCCTGAATGGGCCCCTTCCATTTTTTTAGGTTTATGCTCTACTCCAGGTAAAGAAAGATATGCCCGATTTCGATTTGCACATATAGAACAAATGCTCCCAATATCACTTCTTTTTTTTTTCTAAACGGAGCCTGGATACTTCATTTTCTTGGTCCAACCAAGCCAACCATAAATTATTTAAATTGTGAGATGATAATATTAGGATCCCAAAAAAATAAAATGGATCAAATTGCACTTCACGCTCCAAATTTTTGATGATTTAATCAATAGTTATTGGGTGAAACAAAGGGTATCTCGATCGAGGGAGAGAACGGGGAAATCCCATATGACCCAATATATCTGACAAGTCGCACTATACGTCAACCCAAGATGCATCTTCCTCTCCAGGACTTCGAAAAGGTACTTTTGGAACACCAATAGGCATTAACAAAAAATAAAGTACTATATTTCACTTTGATGTGGAAACGTAATGAATGCGTTTATTTATATTGTGGTGATAATGATAATATGGGGCGTTATTATATTTTAATCTATTTTAGCCATGGTCAGAAAGGAAAACATAATGAATAAAGTAAATCAAATTATTAGAAATAGGTCCTTCAAATGATGAATAAGTATGGATGTATTCACTCATAGAAACCCGGCTCAACCCACCATTGCGTATTGGAGCTTATCGGGTATAGAATAGATCTGCTTCTACGAACAGAATTGTTTCATTATTGCCAGCAGAATACAATAAATATTAGCTCCTACTACGAGATAATCCACTGAAGGGCGAAGATCCATACATAGCATTGTTTTTTAAATGCAATAAAGTTACATAGTGTTTATCTTTCTTTGATAAAGGGGTATTTCCATGGGTTTGCCTTGGTATCGTGTTCATACCGTTGTATTGAATGATCCCGGTCGGTTGATTGCTGTTCATATAATGCATACAGCTCTGGTTGCTGGTTGGGC